GCAAACGTAGCTTAATTAAAAGCATAACGCTGAAGATGTTAAGATGAGCCCTAGAAAGCTCCGTAAGCACAAAGGTTTGGTCCTGACTTTACTGTCAGCTATAGCTAAATTTACACATGCAAGTATCCGCGCCCCCGTGAGAATGCCCTGTAATCTCTGGATGAGATCAAGGAGCTGGTATCAGGCACACTTAAATGTAGCCCACGACGCCTTGCTTAGCCACACCCCCAAGGGAATCCAGCAGTGATAGATTTTAAGCCATAAGTGAAAACTTGACTTAGTTAATGCTACTGAGAGTCGGTAAAACTCGTGCCAGCCACCGCGGTTATACGAGAGACTCAAGTTGACAGTCATCGGCGTAAAGAGTGGTTAAGATGTACAAAAACTAGAGCCAAATGCCCTCAAAGCTGTTATACGCTTCCGAAGGTAAGAAGCCCAACTACGAAAGTGGCTCTATTATATCTGATTCCACGAAAGCTAGGGCACAAACTGGGATTAGATACCCCACTATGCCTAGCCCTAAACATTGACAGTTAATTACACCCACTGTCCGCCTGGGAACTACGAGCACCAGCTTAAAACCCAAAGGACTTGGCGGTGCTTTAGACCCACCTAGAGGAGCCTGTTCTAGAACCGATAATCCCCGTTAAACCTCACCCTTCCTTGTCATTTCCGCCTATATACCACCGTCGCCAGCTTACCCTGTGAAGGCCCAATAGTAAGCGCAATCGGCAATGCCCAGAACGTCAGGTCGAGGTGTAGCGTATGGAAGGGGAAGAAATGGGCTACATTTACTAATACAGTAAATACGGATGATTACCCTGCAACGAGTATCTGAAGGAGGATTTAGCAGTAAGCAAAAAGCAGAGTGTTTTGCTGAAGTTGGCCCTGAAGCGTGCACACACCGCCCGTCACTCTCTCCGAACTAAAACTTTAAACATAACTAATATGCTATAACTGTAAAGGGGAGGCAAGTCGTAACATGGTAAGCGTACCGGAAGGTGCGCTTGGAAAAACTCAGGGCATAGCTAAGACAGAAAAGCACCTCCCTTACACTGAGAAGCCATCCGTGCAATTCGGATTGCCCTGAAGCTCAACAGCTAGTCCACCCAATCAAAAACAAACTCCCAACCATCTAAATACCCCCTAATACACGCAACACACATCAAACAAAACATTTTCCCCCTTTAGTATAGGCGATAGAAAAAGAACCCCGGAACAACAGAAAAAGTACCGTAAGGGAATGCTGAAAGACACATGAAACAGGACAATAGGCCTAAAAAAGCAGAGATTAAAACTCGTACCTTTTGCATCATGGTACAGCCAGAAAACTCCGAGCAAAGAGCACTTTAGTTCGACTCCCCGAAACTAAGTGAGCTACTCCAAAACAGCCTATTTAGGGCAAACCCGTCTCTGTGGCAAAAGAGTGGGAAGAATTTTGAGTAGCGGTGACAGACCTATCGAACTTAGTTATAGCTGGTTGCCTGAGAAATGGATAGGAGTTCAGCCTATTGGCTTCTTTACTCAACCCCCTTTCCCCTTACCCGGACGCCAAGAGAAACCAATAGAGTTAATCAAAGGGGGTACAGCCCCTTTGATATAAGACACAACTTTTATAGGAGGATAAAGATCATAATTAAACAAGGCAAAAAGTTTAGGTGGGCCTAAGAGCAGCCATCCCGATAGAAAGCGTTAAAGCTCAAACTAATTATGCCGCCTCATAATTCCGATAATTTAATCTTAATCCCCTGACTTTACCAGGCCTCCCCATGCAAACATGGGAGAGATTATGCTGAAATGAGTAATAAGAGAGTGACATGACTCTCTCCTATCACAAGTGTAAATCGAAATGGACCCACCACCGAATATTAACGGCCCCAAGCAAAGAGGGTATTGGGCCACAACCTTGTACGTCTAGAAAAGCCCCCAATAACTACCGTTACCCCTACACTGGTGTGATCTCAAGGAAAGACTAAAAGAAAAAGAAGGAACTCGGCAAATCAAGGTCCCGCCTGTTTACCAAAAACACCGCCTCTTGCAAAATTAACGAATAAGAGGTCCCGCCTGCCCTGTGACTATATGTTTAACGGCCGCGGTATTTTGACCGTGCGAAGGTAGCGCAATCACTTGTCTTTTAAATGGGGACCTGTATGAATGGCATAACGAGGGCCTAACTGTCTCCTTTTTCAAGTCAATGAAATTGATCTTCCCGTGCAGAAGCGGAAATAGCCACATAAGACGAGAAGACCCTATGGAGCTTTAGACAAAGGACAGGCCATGTTAAGCACCCTCAAATAAGAGACCAAACTTGATGTCTACTGCCCTAATGTCTTTGGTTGGGGTGACCGCGGCGAAATAAATAACCCCCGTGTAGAAAGAGGGCTCGACTCCCTTCGAACCAAGAGCTTCCGCTCGAATAAACAGAACATCTGACTTAATAAGATCCGGCAACGCCGATCAACGGACCGAGTTACCCTAGGGATAACAGCGCAATCCCCTTCTAGAGCCCATATCGACAAGGGGGTTTACGACCTCGATGTTGGATCAGGGCATCCTAATGGTGCAGCCGCTATTAAGGGTTCGTTTGTTCAACGATTAAAGTCCTACGTGATCTGAGTTCAGACCGGAGTAATCCAGGTCAGTTTCTATCTATGATATACTTTTTTCTAGTACGAAAGGACCGAAAAGAGGGGGCCCCTACTTCCGGCACGCCCCTCCCTCACCTTATGAAACCAACTAAAATAGGCAAGAGGACATACTCATAGTAACCAAGAAAATGTTATGTTAAGGTGGCAGAGCCCGGCATTGCAAAAGTCCTAAACCCTTCCCACAAAGGTTCAAGTCCTTTCCTTAACTATGCCCTCAACACTTATCATCTACCTAATTAACCCCCTAACCTTTATTGTCCCCGTTCTACTAGCCGTTGCCTTCCTAACATTACTTGAACGAAAAGTCCTAGGCTATATACAACTACGTAAAGGGCCAAATGTTGTAGGCCCTTACGGCCTCCTCCAGCCCATCGCAGACGGCATCAAACTGTTTATTAAAGAACCCGTACGCCCTTCAACTTCCTCCCCCCTTCTTTTCCTCCTAACCCCCGCCCTAGCTCTTACACTAGCCCTCACACTATGAGCCCCCATACCCCTGCCCTACCCCGTTATTGACTTAAACCTCGGCATTTTATTCATCCTCGCCCTATCCAGTCTCGCAGTGTACTCAATCCTAGGGTCAGGCTGAGCCTCCAACTCAAAATACGCACTCATCGGAGCCCTCCGGGCAGTAGCCCAGACCATCTCGTACGAAGTCAGCCTAGGGCTAATCCTGTTAAACATTATTATTTTCACCGGAGGCTTTACACTTCATACCTTCAACGTGGTCCAAGAAAGCACATGATTAATCCTACCCGCCTGACCTCTAGCCGCAATATGATATATCTCAACACTAGCCGAAACAAACCGTGCCCCCTTTGACTTGACCGAAGGCGAATCCGAACTTGTCTCAGGTTTCAATGTAGAATACGCAGGGGGCCCTTTCGCTTTATTTTTCCTGGCAGAATATGCCAATATTCTTCTCATAAATACACTCTCTGCCACCTTATTCCTAGGAGCCTCCCACATTCCCCTGTTCCCCATACTTACCACAATTAACATAATGACAAAAGCTGCCCTCCTCTCAATCCTTTTCTTATGAGTCCGAGCCTCATACCCTCGTTTCCGATACGACCAACTTATACACTTAATCTGAAAAAACTTCCTACCCCTCACATTAGCCCTACTCATCTGACATCTCGCACTCCCCATCGCGTTTGCAGGTCTCCCCCCACAATAATTAACCTAGAAGCTGTGCCTGAATCAAAGGATCACTTTGATAGAGTGAATCATGAAGGTGAAAGCCCTTCCAGCTTCTTAGAAAGAAGGGATTCGAACCCTGCCCGGAGAGATCAAAACTCTCAGTGCTTCCTCTACACCACTTTCTAGTAAGGTCAGCTAAATTAAGCTCTTGGGCCCATACCCCAAATATGTTGGTTAAAATCCTTCCCTTGCTAATGAACCCCTACATCTTAACTGCCCTCCTTTTTGGCCTTGGCTTAGGCACTACAATTACACTAGCAAGCTCACACTGACTGCTAGCCTGAATAGGCCTAGAAATTAATACTCTTGCCATCATTCCACTAATAGCTCAACACCACCACCCGCGGGCAGTTGAAGCAACCACCAAATATTTCCTTACCCAAGCAACAGCAGCCGCTACACTCCTCTTCGCAGGCACTACCAATGCCTGACTTTCTGGTCAATGGGACATTCAACAGGTGTCTCACCCATTCCCTGCAACCATACTCACCCTCGCCCTCGCCCTAAAAATTGGCCTTGCCCCCTTCCACACCTGACTACCCGAAGTCCTTCAAGGGCTCGACTTAACCACCGGCCTTATCCTTTCTACATGACAAAAACTTGCCCCTTTTGCCTTACTTATCCAAATCCAACTTGTTAGCCCAAGCCTAGTGATACTTCTAGGCCTCCTTTCTATCTTAGTGGGGGGCTGAGGAGGACTTAATCAAACCCAACTCCGAAAAATCCTCGCATACTCTTCAATTGCCCATCTCGGCTGGATAATTCTAGTATTACAATTCTCCCCTTCCCTCGCCCTCCTTACCCTAATAGTATATTTCATTATGTCATCCGCAACATTCCTCGTCTTCAAACTAAACAAATCAACTAACATCAACGCACTCGCAACTTCCTGAGCAAAAGCCCCCATCATCACCTCCCTAACACCTCTAACTCTCTTATCCTTAGGAGGCCTCCCACCTCTTACTGGCTTCATGCCAAAATGACTAATCTTACAAGAACTAACTAAACAAAGCCTCGCCCCCACAGCCACACTAGCTGCGCTAGCCGCTTTACTCAGCCTATACTTCTACCTACGACTCTCATACGCAATAACCCTAACCGCTTCTCCAAATACCCTAACAGGTACTACCCCGTGACGACTCACCTCCTCACAACTAACCTTACCCCTCGCCATCTCCACTCTAGCCACCATTTCCCTCCTTCCACTAACACCAGCTATAGTAGCCCTACTAACCCTTTAAGAGACTTAGGTTTAACATCAGACCAAGGGCCTTCAAAGCCCTCAGTAGAAGTGAAAATCTTCTAGTCCCTGTAAAACCTGCAGGATACTATCCCACATCTTCTGCATGCAAAACAGACGCTTTAACTAAGCTAAGGCCTTACTAGACAGGCAGGCCTCGATCCTACAAACTTTTAGTTAACAGCTAAACGCTCAAACCAGCGAGCATCCGTCTAACTTTCCCCCGCCTGACCGGCGAAAAAGGCGGGGGAAAGCCCCGGCAGGCTGTTAGCCTACTTCTCTAGATTTGCAATCTAACGTGTAAGACACCTCGGGGCTTGGTAAGAAGAGGACTCAAACCTCTGTATGTGGGACTACAATCCACCGCTTAAATCTCAGCCATCTTACCTGTGGCAATCACGCGTTGATTTTTCTCGACTAATCATAAAGACATCGGCACCCTCTATCTAGTATTTGGTGCTTGAGCTGGGATAGTGGGTACTGCCCTAAGTCTGCTCATTCGAGCAGAACTCAGCCAACCAGGCTCCCTCCTGGGCGACGACCAAATCTATAACGTAATTGTTACGGCGCATGCATTCGTAATAATTTTCTTTATAGTAATACCAATTATGATTGGAGGGTTCGGAAACTGACTGATTCCTCTAATAATTGGAGCCCCAGATATAGCTTTTCCTCGGATAAATAACATGAGCTTTTGGCTCCTGCCCCCCTCCTTTTTCCTACTCCTTGCCTCTTCTGGCGTAGAGTCCGGGGCTGGTACTGGATGAACGGTTTATCCCCCACTAGCTGGCAACCTAGCACACGCCGGAGCATCCGTTGATCTAACCATCTTCTCCCTCCACCTCGCAGGAGTTTCCTCCATCCTTGGGGCAATTAACTTCATCACAACAATTCTCAACATGAAACCCCCTGCCATATCTCAGTACCAAACCCCTCTTTTCGTATGATCTGTTCTAATTACAGCTGTCCTGCTTCTCCTATCCCTACCCGTTCTTGCAGCCGGGATCACAATACTCCTTACAGATCGAAACCTCAATACAACCTTTTTCGACCCCGCAGGAGGAGGCGACCCTATTCTGTACCAACACCTGTTCTGGTTCTTTGGACATCCTGAAGTATACATTCTGATTCTCCCTGGCTTCGGAATAATTTCCCACATTGTAGCATACTACTCAGGCAAAAAAGAACCCTTCGGTTATATAGGCATAGTCTGAGCTATGATGGCCATCGGCCTTCTAGGCTTTATCGTTTGAGCCCACCACATATTTACAGTAGGAATAGATGTAGACACTCGAGCTTATTTTACATCCGCTACTATAATTATCGCGATTCCTACCGGTGTCAAAGTCTTTAGCTGACTAGCAACCCTCCATGGAGGCGCTATCAAATGAGAAACCCCCCTTCTATGGGCACTTGGCTTTATTTTCCTTTTCACTGTAGGAGGTCTTACAGGAATTGTCCTGGCCAACTCATCCCTTGATATTGTTCTTCACGACACATACTATGTAGTCGCCCACTTCCATTATGTCCTGTCTATGGGGGCTGTCTTTGCCATCCTCGCCGCCTTCGTACACTGATTCCCTCTATTTACAGGCTACACCCTTCACACCACTTGAACAAAAATCCACTTTGGGATTATGTTTGTAGGGGTAAACCTAACCTTCTTCCCCCAACACTTCCTTGGTCTGGCCGGAATGCCCCGACGATACTCAGATTACCCAGACGCCTACACGCTCTGAAACACAATATCTTCTTTCGGCTCACTAATTTCTCTTACAGCCGTAATTATGTTCCTATTTATTATTTGAGAAGCATTTGCTGCTAAACGGGAAGTTCGATCAGTTGAACTAACCACAATAAACGTAGAGTGACTACACGGCTGCCCTCCTCCCTACCACACATTTGAAGAGCCTGCATTCGTCCAAGTCAACTAACTACCGAGAAAGGAAGGAATTGAACCCCCGTAGGTTGGTTTCAAGCCAACCACATAACCACTCTGTCACTTTCTTTGTGAGACTCTAGTAAAATTTATATACATTGCCTCGTCAGGGCGAAGTTGTAGGTTAGACTCCTACGTGTCTTAACTACTTAATGGCACATCCGACACAATTAGGTTTCCAAGACGCAGCCTCACCCATTATAGAAGAGCTTCTTCATTTCCACGACCATGCTTTAATAATTGTTTTTATAATTAGCACACTAGTTCTTTACATCATTGTGGCTATAGTAACTACCAAAATTACTAACAAACACATCCTAGACTCCCAGGAAATTGAAATCGTATGAACTGTTCTCCCAGCTGTCATCCTAGTCTTAATCGCTCTCCCCTCTCTTCGTATTCTCTACCTTATAGATGAAGTAAATAACCCCCACCTTACAGTCAAAGCCATCGGACACCAATGATACTGAACTTATGAATATACCGACTACGGCGAATTAAGCTTCGACTCATACATGATCCCTACACAAGACCTAGCCCCTGGCCAATTCCGCCTCTTAGAAGTAGACCATCGAATAATCGTCCCAACAGAAGCACCTGTTCGAGTCCTTGTTTCCGCTGAAGACGTATTACACTCCTGAGCCGTTCCAGCCCTTGGCGTTAAAATAGACGCAGTCCCCGGACGGCTCAACCAAACAGCTTTTATCGCATCCCGACCTGGAGTTTTTTATGGTCAATGCTCAGAAATCTGTGGAGCCAACCACAGTTTTATACCTATCGTAGTAGAAGCCGTCCCACTAGCACACTTTGAAGACTGATCTACCAAGGCCCTTCAAGACGCCTCACTAAGTAGCTGAATTGGGGACAGCGTTAGCCTTTTAAGCTAAAGTATGGTGACTCCCACCCACCCATAGTGACTCATGCCTCAGCTTGATCCGGCGCCGTGATTTAACATCCTTGTTTTTTCCTGGCTAGTTTTCCTTACTATTATTCCCCCGAAAATCATAGCCCACACTTTCCCTAACGAGCTTAACCCACAGAGTACTCACAAGCCCAAAATGAGTTCCTGAGCCTGGCCATGGCACTAAGTTTTTTTGATCAATTTTTAAGCCCAGTGCTTTACGGGGTTTCCCTAACAACTCTTGCCTTAACACTCCCCTGAGTTCTTTTCCCAACCCCTACCTCCCGCTGGCTTAACAACCGACTCCTGTCCCTCCAAAGTTGATTTATTAGTCGCTTCACACAGCAACTCCTCCTACCTCTAAACCCTGCAGGCCATAAGTGAGCCCTTATCTTTTGTTCACTTATAGTATTCCTAATCTCTCTTAATTCACTTGGACTCTTACCCTATACATTTACCCCAACCACCCAACTCGCCCTCAATATGGGTTTTGCAGTCCCCTTTTGACTAGCCACAGTCTTAACAGGTCTACGAAACCAGCCGAATGTTGCCGTTGCCCACATTCTGCCTGAAGCCACCCCCGGACCCCTGGTCCCAGTACTGATTATAATTGAAACCGCTAGCTTATTTATCCGCCCGCTAGCACTAGGAGTACGACTAACCGCTAACCTTACCGCCGGCCATCTTCTCATTCAACTAATTTCCACAGCCACATTTGTTCTTATTCCCATAATACCCGGCGTCGCACTCCTGACAATAATTTTACTTTTCCTGCTATCGCTCCTAGAAGTGGCGGTCGCTATAATCCAAGCTTATGTATTTGTTCTCCTCTTAAGTTTATACTTACAAGAGAACCTCTAATGGCCCGTCAAGCACATGCGTATCATATAGTTGACCCCAGCCCCTGACCATTAACAGGCGCAGTCGGCGCTCTGCTAATAACATCAGGACTTGCAATTTGATTCCACTACCACTCTATAACACTCATTTTCCTTGGAACAATTATTCTTCTCCTAACCATATACCAATGATGACGAGACATCGTACGAGAAGCTACATTCCAAGGACATCACACACCCCCAGTCCAAAAAGGCCTCCGATATGGGATAATCCTGTTTATTACTTCAGAAGTTTTCTTCTTCCTTGGGTTCTTCTGGGCCTTCTACCACTCAAGTCTTGCCCCCACCCCCGAACTAGGGGGTTGCTGACCCCCCACAGGAATCACTACACTAGACCCATTTGAAGTCCCCCTCCTCAATACAGCTGTTCTACTTGCATCCGGTGTAACAGTCACCTGAGCCCATCACGCTATCATAGAAGGAAACCGAAAAGATGCAATCCAAGGCCTTCTAGTAACAATTCTCCTTGGTTTCTATTTTACTGCTCTTCAAGCAATAGAGTATTATGAAGCCCCCTTTACAATCGCAGACGGAGTTTACGGCTCCACTTTCTTTGTAGCAACCGGCTTTCACGGGCTCCACGTAATTATTGGCTCAACCTTCTTAGCCGTCTGCCTACTACGCCAAATTCAATACCACTTCACTTCCCAACACCACTTTGGATTTGAAGCAGCCGCCTGATACTGACATTTCGTAGATGTAGTTTGATTATTCCTCTATATCTCCATCTACTGATGAGGTTCATAATCTTTCTAGTACAAGCTCAGTATAAGTGACTTCCAATCACTCGATCTTGGTTAAAATCCAAGGGAAGATAATGAATCTAATTACAGCAATTTTCAGCATTTCTGTACTCCTATCACTAATCCTCATCACAGTAGCATTTTGACTTCCCCTAATAGGCCCTGACCACGAAAAACTCTCCCCTTACGAATGCGGCTTTGACCCGCTAGGGACAGCCCGACTGCCCTTTTCCCTTCGATTTTTCTTAATTGCTATTCTCTTCCTGCTCTTCGACCTGGAAATCGCCCTCCTTCTGCCCCTCCCCTGAGGGGATCAGCTGACCTCGCCCCTGCTCACTTTTCTCTGAGCTGCAGCTGTCCTAACCCTCCTTACCCTAGGCCTAGTCTACGAATGACTTCAAGGGGGCTTAGAATGAGCTGAATAGGTAATTAGTTTAAACAAAACATTTGATTTCGGCTCAAAAGCTTGTGGTTAAAGCCCACAATTAACCTAATGACACCCACACATTTTGCTTTTTCATCAGCCTTCATGTTGGGCCTATCTGGCCTTGCCCTTCATCGAACACACCTTCTTTCTGCCCTTTTATGTCTAGAAGGAATAATACTCTCCCTCTTCCTGGCCCTCTCCCTATGAGCCCTCCAACTTAATGTTTCCATCTTTTCCGCCTCACCCATGCTACTCCTCGCATTCTCAGCCTGTGAGGCAAGCGCTGGGCTGGCCCTTCTGGTAGCCACTGCCCGAACCCACGGCAGCGACCGTATGCAAAACCTTAACCTTCTTCAATGCTAATTATTCTTGTCCCTACCCTTCTACTAGTACTAACAACTTGGCTCACCCCCGCCAAGTGACTATGGCCTACTACCCTTATACACAGCCTAATTATTGCCTTCGCTAGCCTTCATTGACTAGAGAACGTGTCAGAAGTAGGATGGTCCCACCTCAACACCTACATGGCAACCGACCCCCTCTCCACACCCCTCCTAGTCCTCACTTGCTGACTCCTTCCCCTAATGATCCTCGCCAGCCAAAATCATACAAAACATGAGCCCGTAAGCCGACAACGAATGTATATTACACTCCTTACATCCCTGCAAATTCTCTTAATCATGGCTTTCGGTGCTACTGAACTCATAATATTCTACGTAATATTTGAAGCCACTCTAATCCCCACCCTTATTATTATTACCCGATGAGGAAACCAAAAAGAACGCCTTAATGCAGGCATGTACTTCCTCTTTTATACTCTAGCAAGCTCCCTCCCACTACTTATTGCCCTCCTAATATTACAAAAAAATGTTGGGACCCTATCCCTTCTCCCTGCCCCCCTCCCAATTACAGGGATGCCTATAACAAGCTCAACCAAACTATGGTGAGTAGCCTGTCTATTAGCTTTCCTAGTAAAAATGCCACTATATGGTGCCCATCTTTGACTCCCTAAAGCACACGTAGAAGCCCCTATCGCCGGCTCCATAATTCTTGCTGCAGTCCTTCTAAAACTTGGCGGCTACGGAATAATACGTATACTCCCGACACTAGAGCCCCTAACCAAAGAACTAAGCTACCCATTTATTCTCCTTGCACTTTGAGGGGTTGTAATAACAGGGTCAATCTGCATGCGCCAGACAGACCTAAAATCCCTCATCGCCTACTCATCTGTAAGCCATATAGGACTGGTAATTGCAGCTATCCTAATCCAATCATCCTGAGCACTTTCAGGCGCAATAATCCTTATAATTGCACACGGCCTAACATCCTCCGCTATATTCTGCTTAGCAAATACCGCCTATGAGCGAACACACAGCCGAACTATACTCTTAACACGAGGAATGCAAATAGTTCTTCCGTTAATAGTCTCCTGATGATTCGCCGCTAGCCTTGCCAACCTGGCCCTTCCCCCGTTACCAAACCTCATGGGAGAATTAGCCATTATTACCTCCCTATTCAACTGGTCTCCCTGAACAATTATCTTAACCGGAGCAGGCACCCTCATTACTGCCGGCTATACCCTCTATATATTCCTCTCCATCCAACGCGGTACCCTTCCAACACATATTATTGCCCTAGACCCCTCACACTCCCGAGAACACCTACTAATAGCACTTCACATACTGCCACTCTTCCTATTAATCCTCAAACCTGAGCTAATTTGGGGGCTAGCCGCTTGTAGGCATAGTTTAACATAAAACTTTAGATTGTGATTCTAAGAACAGAGGTTAAACCCCTCTTGCTTACCGAGAGAGGCTCGCAGCAGCAGAGACTGCTAATCTTTGTCATCTAGGTTGGACCCCTAGACTCACTCGCCACTGCTCCTAAAGGATAACAGCTTATCCGTTGGTCTTAGGAACCAAAAACTCTTGGTGCAACTCCAAGTAGTAGCTATGCATCCTACACCTCTCATAATATCTTCCGCCCTGATTCTTATTTTTATTACACTACTATACCCGTTACTCACAACTCCCACCCCCCGCCCCCTAAAAGAAATCTGAGCCCTTTATCAGGTAAAAGCAGCAGTAAAACTAGCCTTCTTCATCAGCCTCCTCCCCATATTCCTCTTTTTTAATGAAGGCGCAGAGGCCATCATCACCAACTGAAACTGAATAAATACCCTAACCTTTGATATTAATATTAGCTTTAAATTCGACCATTATGCCATCATCTTTACCCCCGTCGCTCTCTATGTAACCTGATCTATCCTCGAATTCGCAGCATGATACATACACTCTGACCCACAAATAGACCGTTTCTTCAAGTACCTTCTCACTTTCCTAATTGCTATGATTATCCTAGTGACAGCGAACAACATATTCCAGCTGTTCATTGGATGGGAAGGAGTAGGTATTATATCCTTCCTACTCATTGGCTGATGATATGGGCGAGCAGATGCAAACACCGCCGCCCTCCAAGCAGTCCTATACAACCGAATTGGAGACATCGGGCTAATCTTAAGTATAGCCTGAATCGCAATAAACTTAAACTCATGAGAAATACAACAAATCTTTGCCACTGCTAAAAATATGGATCTTACCCTACCCCTCCTCGGCCTAATTCTTGCCGCTACTGGTAAATCCGCCCAATTTGGCCTCCACCCCTGACTTCCCGCTGCAATAGAAGGCCCCACCCCGGTTTCTGCCCTACTGCACTCCAGCACTATGGTGGTTGCAGGGATCTTCCTTCTTATCCGAATAAGCCCTCTCTTAGAAAACAATCAAATTGCCCTCACTACTTGCCTATGCCTAGGAGCCCTCACCACTTTATTCACCGCTACCTGTGCCCTCACCCAAAATGATATCAAGAAAATTATTGCTTTCTCAACCTCCAGCCAACTAGGCCTAATAATAGTTACTATCGGCCTAAACCAGCCTCAACTCGCATTCCTTCACATCTGCACCCATGCCTTTTTCAAAGCAATACTCTTCCTATGCTCTGGCTCAATCATCCACAGCCTTAACGACGAACAAGATATCCGAAAAATAGGAGGAATACACCACCTCGCACCATTTACCTCTTCCTGCATAACAATTGGCAGCCTCGCCCTTACAGGTACTCCATTCCTCGCCGGCTTCTTTTCTAAAGATGCCATCATCGAGGCTTTAAACACATCTTACCTAAACGCCTGAGCCCTAGCCTTGACACTTGTAGCCACTTCTTTCACAGCCATCTACAGCCTCCGTGTCATCTTCTTTGTCTCCATAGGTCATCCCCGATTCAACCCACTATCCCCTATCAACGAAAATGACCCAAAAGTAATTAACCCAATTAAACGACTGGCCTGAGGAAGCATTATCGCCGGCCTCTTAATCACCTCCCACATTGTCCCTATAAAAACCCCAATTATAACAATACCCCCTTTACTAAAATTAGCCGCTTTACTAGTTACTATTACCGGACTCCTCCTAGCCCTCGAATTGGCATCTCTAACAACCAAACAAATTAATGTCAAGCCCCAATCAACCCCCCACCATTTCTCAAACATGCTAGGGTTCTTCCCAATTATTATTCACCGCCTAGTACCTAAACTAAACCTAACACTAGGCCAAACAATTGCCAACCAGACATTAGACCAGTCTTGGCTTGAAAAAACAGGTCCCAAAGCAATCATCACCCCCAATGCACTTTTAGCCACCGTAACAAGTAACGCCCAACAAGGCACTATCAAAGCCTACCTCACTTTATTCCTCCTAACAACCTCTTTTGCCTCCCTCATCTATTCCCTTTAGACCACACGCATCGTCCCACGACTTAACCCGCGAGTCAACTCTAACACCACAAATAAAGTAAGAAGAAGAACCCACCCACTGATAATCAGTATGCCCCCTCCCAACGAATACATAAACGCGGCACCCCCACTATCCCCGCGAGACACTGAAAGATCAGTAGGATCTGATAGCCCCCAAGAGAACTCATGCCATTCTTCCCAGAAAATCCCACCACCCACAATTACCACCACCAAATAAAACGCCATATACCCCATAACAGAGGAATCCCCTAGACTTTCCGGGTGCGGGTCCGCAGCAAGAGCTGCTGAATACGCAAACACAACTAACATTCCTCCCAAATAAATCAAAAACAAAATCAAAGACAAAAAGACCCCTCCCTCCTGTGCTAACACTACGCACCCAAAAATCGCCACCACTACCAAACTAAAAGCAGCAAAAAAGGGAGAAGGATTCGAAGCAACTCCTACAAGACCAAATACTAAACCAAATAAAAAGAATACTACAATATAAGACATAGTTTCTGCCAGGACTCTAACCAGGACTAATGGCTTGAAAAACCACCGTTGTCATTTCAACTACAAAAACCCTTAATGGCCAGCCTACGTAAAACCCACCCTCTTTTAAAAATCGCTAACAATGCACTAATTGATCTCCCTGCTCCCTCCAACATCTCAGTATGGTGAAACTTTGGCTCCCTACTAGGCCTTTGCCTGGTAACCCAAATCCTAACTGGGCTATTCCTTGCCATGCACTATACAGCCGATGTTGCCACAGCATTCTCTTCCGTCGCCCATATCTGCCGAGACGTAAACTACGGCTGACTAATCCGGAACCTCCACGCCAACGGTGCCTCCATATTCTTCATCTGCATCTACCTTCATATTGGCCGAGGACTCTACTATGGATCATACCTTTATAAAGAAACATGAAACATTGGTGTAGTCCTTCTCCTTCTTGTCATAGCAACTGCCTTTGTCGGATATGTCCTCCCATGAGGACAAATATCATTCTGAGGAGCCACTGTTATTACTAATCTCCTCTCTGCTATTCCCTACATCGGAAACACCCTCGTACAATGAATCTGAGGGGGATTCTCAGTAGATAATGCCACCCTAACCCGATTCTTCGCCTTCCACTTCCTCCTCCCTTTCATTATTGCAGCCGTTACTATAATTCACCTAATATTCCTCCACCAAACAGGCTCCAACAACCCCCTTGGCCTGAACTCGGACATAGATAAAATCTCCTTCCACCCTTACTTCTCATACAAAGACTTACTAGGGTTCGCAATTACCCTAGTTGCCCTCTCCTCTCTCGCCCTATTTACACCGAACCTGCTAGGGGACCCAGACAACTTCATTCCAGCCAACCCCCTTGTCACCCCACCACATATTAAACCCGAATGATATTTCCTCTTTGCATACGCCATCCTGCGTTCCATTCCAAACAAACTAGGGGGAGTACTGGCCCTCCTTGCCTCCATCCTAGTCCTTATAGTAGTTCCAATACTCCACACATCAAAACAACGAGGCCTAACCTTCCGCCCACTCACTCAACTTCTGTTTTGATCCCTAATCGCGACTGTTATAATCCTTACATGAATCGGAGGCATGCCTGTTGAAGAGCCCTATATTATTATCGGACAAGTGGCATCAGTTCTTTACTTCTGCCTATTCCTAATTGCCATGCCAATCACGGGCTGACTAGAGAATAAATTCCTTGGATGACATTGCATTTGTAGCTTAATGTTAAAGCGCCGGTCTTGTAAGCCGGAAATAGGGGTTAAAGTCCCGTCTTCTGCTCAAAGAGAAGGGACTCGAACCCCCGCCGCTAACTCCCAAAGCTAGTATTCTCCATTCGAACTACTCCTTGAAACACTATGTGTATTTTATATACATATATGTATTTACACCATATATATATATGTACCATATATAATTATATGTATTCAAGGACATGTATGCTTGATGAGCATACCGGTTCATTAGACCAATTGAATTGGTGAATGGAAACTGAGGTTTACTAAAACCATTCAATCGTAACCAGTGGCTGGTATGTGAATGGGTGATGGATAATTTATATGTTCCACAATAAATTGAATTTAATGAATATACACCAAGTATCAACATCTCGACAATAGAAAGCATGCAGCCCAATAAGAACCTACCATCAGTTGATATCTTTATGATAACGGTTATTGAAGGTGAGGGACAATTATTTGTGGGGGTTTCACAATATGAATTATTCCTGGCATTTGGTTCCTATTTCAGGGGCAAAAATTGGTATCACTCCCCATAAATTTCTTGACGCTGGCATAAGTTAATGGTGGAACCCATATGGCGCGATTACTCAACATGCCGGGCGTTCTTTCCAGTGGATAGGGGGTTAATCTTTTTTGTTTTCCTTTCATTTGACATTTCAGAGTGCACACGGTATATGTTCCTTAAGGTGGAGCATTTACCTTGCTTGAACGTAAAATAGGTTAATGGTGGAAAGATATGACATGAAGAATTGCATTATATTATATCATGAGCATAAATAGATATATATCCCCATAAAAACCCCTGATCATGCCCCAGGGGTTTTTGCGCGTAAACCCCCCCTACCCCCCCAACACTCCTGAGATGACTATCATTCCTGTAAACCCCCCCGTAAACAGGAAAGCCTCTAGAAGTGTATTTTTGATAAAAATGTGTTTATTTACAATATTATAATAATGCAAAT